GAAATGGGATAATGCCGGAAAGGATCTTTATTCAAACATTAATTGGTCGTGTATTAGCGGATGATATATATATGGGTCCGCGTTGTATTGCCACTCAAAAGCAAGACATCGGGATTGAACTTGTAAATAGATTCATAACCTTTCGAGTACAACCAATATCTATTCGAACTCCCTTTACCTGTAGGAGTACATCTTGGATCTGTCGATTATGCTATGGGCGGAGTCCCACTCATGGGGACCTGGTTGAGTTGGGGGAGGCTGTAGGTATTATTGCAGGCCAATCGATTGGAGAACCGGGTACTCAATTAACATTAAGAACTTTTCATACCGGCGGAGTATTCACGGGAGGTACTGCAGAACATGTGAGAGCGCCCTCTAATGGAAAAATAAAATTTAATGAGGATTTGGTTCATCCGACACGTACACGTCACGGTCATCCTGCCTTTCTATGTTCTATAGACTTGTATGTAACTATTGAGAGTGAAGATATTCTACATAATGTGACTATTCCACCCCAAAGTTTTCTTTTAGTTCAAAATGATCAATATGTAGAATCAGAGCAAGTGATTGCTGAGATTCGCGCGGGAACGTCCACTTTGAATTTTAAAGAGAAGGTTCAAAAATATATTTATTCCGACTCAGACGGGGAAATGCACTGGAGTACCGATGTCGATCATGCGCCTGAATTTACATACGGTAATGTGCATCTATTACCAAAAACAAGTCATTTATGGATATTATTAGGAGGGCCCTGTAGATCAAGTCCAGTCTCCCTTTCCCTTCACAAGGATCAAGATCAAACGAGCACGCATTCTCTTTCTGTCAAGCAAAGGTATACTTCTAGCCTCTCGGTAACTAAGAGAGACAAATTCTTTAGTTCGGTTTTTTTTGGTAAAAAAAAAGGCAGCATTCCTGATTATTCACACCTTAATCAAGTCATATGTACTGCTCATTGTAATCTCATCTATCCGGCCATTCTCCGCGAGAATTCAGATTTATTGTCAAAGAGGCGAAGAAATAGATTTATTATTCCACTCCAATCGTGCGAGAACGAACTAATGTCCCCTCTGGGTATCTCGACTGAACTCCCCATAAATGGTATTTTCCGTAGAAATAGTATTCTTTCTTATTTCGACGATCCTCGGTATAGAAGAAAGAGTTCGGGAATTACTAAATATGGGACTATAGGAATGCATTCAATCCCGGATTCGATTGAGTATCGAGGAGTCAAGGAATTTAGGCCAAAATACCAAATGAAAGTAGATCTATTTTTTTTCATTCCCGAGGAAGTTCATATCTTACCTGGATCTTCTTCCATAATGGTACGCAACAATAGTCTCATTGGGGTAGATACACAAATCACTTTAAATCTAAGAAGCCGGGTAGGCGGATTGGTCCGGGTGGAGAGAAAAAAAAAAAGAATAGAACTTAAAATATTTTCTGGAGATATACATTTTCCTGGAAAAATAGATACGATATCCCGGCATAGCGGCGTTTTGATACCACCGGGGAGGGGAAAAGGAAATTCCAAGGAATTAAAAAAAATGAAAAATTGGATCTATGTCCAACAGATTACACCTAGCAAAAAAAAGCATTTTGTTTTTGTTCGACCTGTCGTCACATATGAAATAACGGACGGTCTATATTTAGCAACACTTTTCCCTCCCGATATGTTGCAGGAAAGGGATATTGTGCAACTTCGAGTTATCAATTATATGCTTTATGGAAAGGGCAAACCGATTCGAGGAATTTATGGCACAACTCTTCAATTAGTTCGGACTTGTTTAGTATTGAATTGGGACCAAGACAAAAAAAGTTCTTCTGGCGAAGAAGCCCGTGCTTCTTTTGTTGAAATAAGGATAAATGGTTTGATTCGACATTTCCTAAGAATAGACTTGGCAAAATCCCCTATTTCTTATATCGGAAAAAGGAATGATCCCTCAGGTTCAGGATTGCTCTCTGATAATGGATCAGATTACATCAATATCAATCCCTTTGGCTCTATATATTCCCATTCAAAGACAAGAATTCAACAATTCCTTAACCCAAATCAAGGAACTATTCATACATTGTTGAATAGAAATAAGGAATTCCAACCATTGATAATTTTGTTATCATCCAAGTGTTCTCGAATGGGTCCATTCAACGATCGAAAATATCACAATGGAATAAAAGAATCAATTCATCAAAGGGATCCCCTAATTCCAATTAGGAATTCGTTGGGCCCTTTAGGATCAGCCCCCCCACTTGATAATTTTTTTTTATTTTCCCACTTAATAACTCACAATCAAATCTTGTTAACTAACTATTTGCAACCTGACAATTTCAAACGGACTTTTCAAGTAATTAAATATTATTCAATGGATGAAAGTGAAAGTGGGAAATTTTATAATCCCGACCCATGCAGATGCAGTAAGATTATTTTCAATCCATTCAATTTGAATTGGTATTTTCTCCGTCACAATTATTATGAAGAGACGGCTACAATAATTAGCCTTGGACAGTTTATTTGTGAAAATGTGTGTATAGCCAAAACCGGACCACACCTAAAATCGGGTCAAGTTATCTTTGTTCAAGCCGATTCCGTAGTAATACGATCAGCTAAGCCTTATTTGGCCACCCCGGGAGCAACCGTTCATGGCGATTATGGTGAAATCCTTTATGAAGGAGATACATTAGTTACATTTATATATGAAAAGTCGAGATCTGGGGACATAACGCAGGGTCTTCCAAAAGTGGAACAAGTGTTAGAAGTGCGCTCGATGCATTCAATATCGATGAATCTAGAAAAGAGGATTAAGGGTTGGAACGAATGTATAACAAGAATTCTTGGAATTCCTTGGGGATTCTTCATTAGTGCTGAGCTAACTATAGTGCAAAGTCGTATCTCTTTGGTCAATAAGATCCAAAAGGTTTATCGATCCCAGGGAGTGCGGATTCATAATAGGCATATAGAAATTATTGTACGGCAAATAACATCAAAAGTATTGGTTTCAGAAGACAGAATGCCTAATGTTTTTTCACCCGGAGAACTAATCGGATTGTTACGAGCAGAACGAACGGGACGCGCTTTGGAAGAAGCGATCTGTTACCGAGCCATCTTATTGGGAATAACAAGAGCATCTCTCAATACCCAAAGTTTCATATCTGAAGCAAGTTTTCAAGAAACTGCTCGAGTTTTAGCAAAGGCAGCGCTCCGGGGGCGTATCGATTGGTTGAAAGGTCTGAAAGAGAACGTTGTTTTGGGGGGGATGATACCTGTCGGGACCGGGTTCAAAGGATTAGCGCACCCTTCAAAACAACATAATAAGATTCCTTTGAAAACAAAAAAAAAGAATCTATTCGAGGCGAAAATGAGAGATATTTTGTTTCACCAGAGAAAATTTGTTGATTCGCCCCTTTAGACAGAATTTCCACGATACATCATAACAATCATTTATAGGATTTACTGATTCCTAAGAAGGGAGTAATTCCTTTCACTTCATTATCTTAGTAAAAGTTCTTGCGGCTCCAGCTGGATGACATTCAATATCATGTACCCATGTTCCTATACGTATATCGGCTAATGGTACGCAATTCCCTATTTTAAAAATCAAGTATCTCGTATCTATAAGTATAAGCAGGGGGGCGCGGCCAAGAAACAGCTAGCGGACTGCCCCCTTCCTTCCATTCGTCGTTTCTTCGCTGTGTGAACATATGTATGGGCAGGTCGCAATAAAAGTGGCTAGTCGAAGGTTTAGGCCAATCGCAATTTCTCACCATCTTGCCCGCTTCCAATTGATGACTGGCTATTATATAAGTGTTGACCTAAGTCCCTGTGCTGGCTCGGCTCCCGAGAACCGTACGTGAGCTGCCTCGTACAGTTCTTCCTAAGAACTTGAAGTCCCTCTCTCTTAATATAAAAAAATTAATTTACAAGCCCTTCTCAAAAAGCTTTCTCCCTCCGGGGGCTATTAGAGAAGCAGCTTCGTTCCTTGACTTCTTTGCTGAGTCAAGCTTCTTTGTTCCTTAGTGTAGTCTCGGCCCATAGTTTAAGACTTCGCCTAGTCTATATCCACAGCTGACCTTAGTCCGTACTTACGCCTTTCCCTTTGTATTTGTATACGGCTACGGCTAAGTGTTACTTTGTAACCTTAACGTACTTTTTACTGTAGCATAGGCTTTCGTCGGGCTTTCGTCCCTTCGCCTATAGACGGCGGCTTGGCTTCGATATCGCTCATGACTTAGTGTATAGAGCCGTGTAGTCGTCGGTTTTACACCACAATGCCTTATGATATAGTGTGATATAGTGGTCGGCCTTTCGAATGCCTCCTTCCTTTTTTTCTGAGGAAGCCCCTTACAACTAGAATATAAAGAACAGGGGGCTGTTCACCTTTGGGAAGTTAGCTACTTAAGTACTACTCATAAAGTAAAGGCGAACGGCATTCTGTTCTACAGCTACTTTCTGTTCTACAGTTACTTAATATTAGCTACTTAATATTCTACAGCTATTAATAATAATAATATATCAAATTAATATTTTTTTTTTTATAATTCTATCTTTTTTTATTCTATTTTATTATTATGTATTATATACATATACATACATATACTAAATATAAATAGTAAGTATATAAGTATAATACTCATAATAGTACTAATACTAGTTGTAATAAGTACTAAAAAAATAGTACTAATAATAGTTGTAATAAGTAGTAATATAAGTGGTAATAATAGTAAAAGTAGAACAACTTGTCGTACTACTGAAGTACCTAAGGTGAACAGGGCTCACGGGCCGGGACGTCCGGCAGAATGCCTGGCCTCCTGCGCTGGAAGCGACACCCTTCGGGTGCGCTTCTGGCAGTTAGCTTCTAGCACTAAATAATAATAGATAATAATAAGTATTGGGCATTCTGAGCTGGAAGGGGGCAAGCAAATGAAATGAAGGAAGGCATTACGGGTCGACTACAAGAAGCAAAGCTTCGTAGACTCTGCAAGTCACTTATAGAATGCCGACTACTATTTTCCACTTAATACTTAAACTTAATACTTAACTTAATACTTAACTTAATACTTAATAAGGGAAGGGGAGGGAAGCGAAGCTTCGCGAGCTTTAAAGGTTAGCTCGGTTCTCGCCTGGATCGATTAAGTAGCTCAGGCCAGCCCCTTGGTATGCTAAGATTATTATTACGTGATTAATCCACTCACTTGGCTAGAAAGAGAGCTTCTAGCAAAGAGTTCAATCGATAGCTTGATAAAGAAAAGGGAATTTTTCTTAAAAGTCGGCGAAGCATGGAAGCCCAAGCAGACGAGAACTTTTTATTCATTAATAATTAGTTAATTAATAGCCGTTACATACATGGGAAGTACGCCCACTTGTGCACGCATAAACAAAGGAGCCAAACAACTAAAGACTACATTAGAAAGTTAACTAAAATAAAAACATGTAGAACAACATGAAAAATAACAAAGAAAGCCTTGCAAGACTACTTATTTAAATCTTAGAGATCTTCTAGTTTCGATTTCCCCTACGGTTGTTCTGGGCCCCCTGCACAATGAGCGCATCCCTTTCTTCAAGCAGCTCCCTCTTCCTTTCATCAAGCTCACGAATGCTATCCCGAATTGCTAGCATCCTTCTCGCAATTTCTTCAGGATCTATGGGAGGCATGTGCTCCCAGAAGAGACCCAGAAGTTGCTCCTGCTGGAGCTTGGCGTTCGCCACGCGTTGGATTGCTTGATCTATTTGATAAAGTCTTGATACGGTAGCTGGATCCATCTCCCTTTCCTTTGGTTTCTCAAATAGAGAAAGAAGCTTATATTTATAGGCGTTGGAGGCCCTTATATTATGTATTATGCTTAAGGCCTTTCTTATTATTAGTAATAATTCTTGTCTTGATTCCGTAACATGGGTCAAACCTGGCTTTTCGTGAATATGGAATCCCATCCCCTAGATTTTGCTGAATAATTGCCCTTTCCCCGTACGGATTTGAGTACGAAAGGCCCACCCCAAACAGCGAATAGGACTTTCTTTTTCGCGGGTATCGCCACGCGGCTTAATCCCGATCACTCCTTCAAGAATAGGGAGCAATAATAGAGCGAATCCGTCAGAGAGTACTCCCTCTCCTTTCTTTCTTAAGAGATAGAGCAATCGTCACTCGACAGCTCAAAACTGACCAGTACAAAACCATGTTATCTGTCCTCGTTTACGTACCCCACTGGCACTAGCCTAACGTCCTTTCCTACCCCAAGGCAGTGCACCCACTACTCCCCCTACACTATTCCTCTCTACAGGCCCTTTTTCTCTCTCTCTCCTCCTAAAAAGAAATAAACCTCCTCGCACCTCTCCAGGATGACGTCTTACAGATCCGGCCAGCTCGACACTCACCCCTTCCACACTTAGTATGGACTTAATTAAGTCAAAGCCCTTACGCTTTCTGGATAAGGAGAGGTTTTTAGTTACGTGCTCTTTCCTGAGCTATAATTTTGCAATAACCTTTTCCTTGTTCGTGACATTATGAGAAAAATTTGCATTTTTCTCTCCTTCCTCTGAATAGTGATCATGAGACAGACCAGAAATCGGTCAGCATATCTAGCCCGCATTTAGGATACCTCAGATGTAAGAAACATCGTTTAATTGCCAACAAGTACCACAAATTCAAATCAAGAACATTATTGTCAACGGAGATTATTATATAAAAATACCCTGCATTTGTGGTTTCCTTTTTCCATAAACCTGTAAAAGGAATGGGGGGAGCGAAGGAAGGGGAAGCTTGGATTCTGAAAATGGAGCTGGTTGTTTTCCATGAGATGGCGCTGTGTTAGGGTTACCAGTGGGAACGACCGAGACCTACTTTAGGGAGGTCTTTCGGCTTGGACATAACGTTTGCTTGATATTGGGCGGAGTGGGCTTGCTTGGAAGCGTGAAGTGAGATATCAGATCGGACGCCCATGGTTATACCGGCTACACACCTTATCTTCTTGCTTTCTCAATCCGACCACATCAAGTAGAGACTAAACATCCATTATTTCATAGTTTTATGTTATTAATCCACCGTAGTTGTCTAGTTCACTTGTAAAACTAGTTAATCTATTAATTGACTCTATAGGGTAATACCTGGCCGATGCTTACACACCTCTAAAACTTTCCACAAAAGCCTCCGCTATGAGGTCAACTTTATGTAGGCAGTAGGGAATCTCGAGTGATTTTGGTTATTGAGATATCCCTCTGTCGAACACATGTAGAATGAATTAGTGTTTTTCCTTTATAGGAAGCTGGAGATTGTATAAATCATGGTATGGCTGGAGGTGGTGATACTCATATACATGACAAGAGTACCACAAAAATAAAAATATATTAGAATATGTACCCTACCTATTTTCATCCAGAAAGATACGAAAATATGTACCATACAAATGACCGTAAAATTTGTGTAGATACCTATCGTCGTTTTCATATTATGATAGGGTATCTCTAATGAATAGATAATCTAAATGAAAAAAAAATGGAGAACAAGGCTTGGT